AAAATTACATTGCCAGAAATAAATAAGGTAAAATTTCCATTTATGCATCAAAAAGAATGTCCCTTTTGAGGCCAGAATGGATTTTCCTTTATACCTAACAGAATGCGGGGAAGGATCCTTGAAAAGCCATAGGATACCGGCAAAATCCTTAGTAAAAAGTTTTACTAAGTATTCTAATTTTCCGTAGAAAAAAGTGCGTTCAAGAAGGGCTCCATAAGATGTTGCTAATAAATGAGAGGCTTGGTTGCAAATAAAAAATAAAATCGATTCGTATTCACATACATGGAAATTATATAAGAACAAGAATAATCTTTGATTCCGTTTAAAAAAAAAAGAAATGGATTTTTTTGGAATAAAAAGACTATTCCAATTATGATACTCATAAAGAAATAATCGTAATAAATGCAAAGACGAGGCATCTCTTATCCAGTACCGAAGTGTTTGAACCAAGATTTCTAGATGGGCAGGGTAAGGTAGTAATATATCTAACACAGAATTTAAATGTAAAAATTTGTCCTCTAAAAAAGGAAATATTGAATGAATTGATCGCAAATTATGAGATTTGACTATTTTTTGTTTCTCTGGAGAAGCTATTAATAAAAGATAAAATGGAATTTCCACAATGACTGAAAATCCTTCTGATATCATTTGCGAATAAAAATTGCGTTTGTGCCCCCAAAAGCCATTTTGGTTAGAATCGTTAGACGAAAGAATCAAATGATTATGTTGATACATTCGAGTAATTAAACGTTTCACAATTAGTAAACTATATTTCCTATTACCTGAAGTTTCCAACAAAATAGATTTATTTAAATCATGACCATATGCAAACGAAAAAATATATTCCTGAAAGCTAAGTGGATAGAAAAAGTTGTGTTGCCAAGAACCCTCTAGTTCTATATACCCTTGGAATTCTTCCATTTAAAACCAGACCTAAAACTCAAAGTAAAAAAATGGGGGGTTCTTAAGTTATCAAATGATACATAGTGCGATACAGTCAAAACAAGGTATTTTTTTTTAATAGATACCTCGGTAAATTCATCAACGGACTCTCAATTTTTTCCATCTAATTTGTTTTTTTGTTATTAGGAAATAACATAAAACGTTGGTTAGAAATCCTTTATTTTTTCAACCCAACCGCTCTTTTGATTTTGGAAAATCTTTATCAACATACTGTTTCTTCTACACATTCATGTCCATCTTCATATGGAGAATGGGGAGTTTAATAGTTAGGATTCACTAAAAAAGAAAATCCACACGTGGGATAATCCTTTCCCGCATCAGGCACTAAGTTTTTTTAACGTCTAATTAGATCGGGTAATCATTCAAATTATGAAGATAAGCTCGTTGCTTATTCTTTCCACAAAATTAGAACCCATAAGGATAGGGTTCGATCCATTTATTTAATCGACCCAACAGTGAATTCATTGCATTTCCTTCCAAGAAATCAAATGGAGTTTTGTACTGCTTTGATAAGAATGAAATAGGTTCCAAATTCTCTATTGATACGACATGCTCTTTTTTCCATAAATTTCCTTTCCGGATCAGTCGTGGTCGTATAAACTCTACCGATGGTGTAGACGAATTCCTTACTTCATCCAAATATGTAAAAGATCTTAGTCGCACTTAAAAGCCGAGTACTCTACCGTTGAGTTAGCAACCCCCAAAATAGCTATGTTATGTAGATACAATCGAAATCAATAAAATCGGATTGGAATCAAAACGTTGAATTAGCAAGAAATCTAAAAAAATTTTTTGAGTTGATTCCCGTTACAAACATAAAAACAAACACCAAAGAGATTATTGAATAAAAAATTTGCTAGACAAATAATCTACATTTTTAAAATCCACTATTTTGATTCAAGGATTCGTTAAATTTTTTAAGATAAAAAATCAAAATAGTGGGCAGAAGACATAAAAAACCATTTAATTTTTTTATTTCACAATTTAATTATATTTGTTCAATACATTCTTGTCAATATGAATGAAAAATAAAATATAATTACAAGAAATTCCATTTTATTTTTTATCTTACTTTCAATTGAATAATAATGTACTAAAATTCAAATAAAATATAATTCTATTATTATATGATAAATATAATAGAAATTGTGAACTCTAAATAGAAAACAAAGAAAAAAAATATTAAATATAGAGAAAAACTTTTGTTGGATTGGCACTACAAAAAAAGTACAGGGCTAAAAAAGTTCTACCAAATTACAACCTCATTATCTTTCGTTTTTATAAAAAAAATTCTTATTATTCATTACATTAATTGAACTTCGTTTGCTTAAATCGAAATTCTTTTAAAACCTCCGCCCTCTTTAAAATATCATAAACAGTTTCTGTAGGTTGAGCGCCTTTTTGAATAAAATCTAGAATAGCAGGAACATTTAAATAAGTTTTATTTTTTATCGGATCATAAAAACCTACTTTCTGCAGATCTCTTCCCTCTCTTCGGGACCGAACATCAATTGCAACGATTCGATAGACGGCTCATTGGGATAGATTTAACCCCCCTTGGAAACGTATAGGAAGTTTTCTCCTCGTACGGCTCGAGAAAAAATGATTAAAAAAAATGTATGTATAAATTAGAATGACCAATAAAAGAGTCTATAAAATCCTCAATCCTCAAATGAATTAAAATTAAGCCCTTTCTTTACTTTTCTCAAAAAAAATCATTTGTATACTCATAACTCAAGTTGGATAGGTTTCAAGGAGCCCAATCCTTTAGTTTAGCATTTCTCATTTATTGAGTAGTCTAAAATACCCTTTGTTTTGTCTCATTTAACATCGATTTGAATTGATCCCAATCAATTGTTGCGACAATTAAAAAGAGTCTTTCCTTGTTCCGGAAGCCTTTATCATCTTTTTTTTTTGAATCATTGGGTTTAGACATTACTTCGTTGATTTTTAATCCTTTCAAAAATGGGAGCAACATACCTTTTTGTTATTTATTTCTATCAAAGAATCTAATAATATGAACGAGGGATTTCCGCACGATATATATAAATTATAAATCAAATTAATTAAAAAGGTTTATCAAAATGTCCTGGGGGATTCAAAATTTGCTTTATTTTGATCCTTTCTATTTTTTTGTCAAAGATAACTTACGAAGTTGTTCCAACTTATTCTTTTGATTGACACTAACCCTAGACCCCTCTCCCTTGAGAAATAGCTCAATACTTTCTACTCGAGCTCCATCATATTCCATTACACCCCAACAAACCGGGTTCGAGTGAAACAGAAAAAAAGATGTCGAGTTAAGAGCATCCTTTATTATAGAATGATGGATATAAGAATCCACAACAGATCATGTCCTTCAAGTCGCACGTTGCTTTCTACCACATCGTTTCAAACGAAGTTTTACCATAACATTCCTCGAATTTGGAACCGGGTTCCGGTTGATTCAATTATCAAATCATGAATAGTCGTTGGTTCACAGTTAAGACAGTTGTTATATGGATTAGATACGTAATATATCTTACACTTTTTTAGTACTGTTCTTTTTTCTAATTTTTTTATTTCTTAATTAACATTTTTTATACAAATTACAAACAATTAAAATTGACAATAAGACGATATCCCTAAGAGATAAGCTAAGAGAGTTTTAAACTCAACCTTTAAATATATTAATTTTATTCATAATTCATATTCATTTATATATAAAAATATAATAATAATATATATAAAATATAAAAAGAAAATAATAGTAAAAAACTATTAGTTTTCTGGGGATGAACAAAAAAGAACTAACTTCCTTCTATAATTTTAGATGAATATTTTTTCTATATTATATATTCCCATATCATATATAGATATAGAGGATGGATATAGGATAGGTAAAGGCACAACTTTTTTATAATTTAAATTTCTGTAATCTATAACCCCATCGTACCTCAATACCCAATGGGTGCGCCTTTCGTTGCGTGGAATTTGAGCTCGTATCGTTGTGAAATATGTGAAAAAGATCTAAATTTTTTTATTCTAATCATCAGCCAAAAGAGTAAAACTCTAGCCAATCTTACACCTTAGAAACTTTATAAAAATAAAAAAGTTTTTTTTTATTATTAACTAAAATTACATAGGCTCTGGGACGGAAGGATTCGAACCTCCGAATAGCGGGACCAAAACCCGATGCCTTACCGCTTGGCCACGCCCCACTTCGATTTCTATACTAATAAACACTAATATTGTTGTTGATTGTTCGTCAATTCCAGCTCAACTGTCGAAAGAATCAAGTAGATTCTGTTGGTTAGTATTTTAACTTCGACACATGTAGACATAGAAAAAATGAATTTATTGATCATTACCAAAAATTCCATTAAGATATTATATGAAAGTAGAATTTCTTCTATTCTCTATTGAGAATGGAAGGTTTTTTGATTGAGTGAGTAAGTTCAAAAAACTAAAAATTTTTTCTATTAATAACTCAATCAAAATACAATTTTTTTAAAAACAATCTGTTATGCTTAATATCTTTAGTTCGATCGGTCTTAATTCTGCTCTTTATTCGAGTAGTTGTTTCTTTGCCAAATTACCGGAGGCCTATGCTTTTTTGAGTCCAATTGTCGATTTTATGCCAGTCATACCTCTACTTTTTTTTCTCTTAGCCTTCGTTTGGCAAGCTGCTGTAAGTTTTCGATAAGATCTTTCATCTTATCCTATAAAAATGAATGCTTTTTTTCGAGAAAGAGGATTCTATTCTAATATTCTAATACTCAAACATTAAAAAAAAGTCTTACAATATGAGCCTTAAAATATTTTAAATAAAATATTTTAAATATTAAAGAAAAATTCTTGGATCGACACAATCCACATTATCTCGTTTTCCATTCTAACTATTTTTTTGATAACTGAACAAACCTTATTGTGATCCTCCACAATATCAACAAGTAGGTATAAAAAATTATTTATAAATAAGAAGATAATAATAACTTTCTTTTTTATTTCTTATTTATATATATTACAAAATATAAAACAAATGCCTTTCGGCGTCA